AATGGGGTTGGTAAATAATACCACTCCCATACCTCCTAGTATAAGAACCGATCCCAGAAAGACTAAAAGAAAATCATGTATTGGTCCGGGCAAATCCATTATATGTAAAATAAGAGATAAATAAATAGAAATGTTTTTCATGACCTTATTGAAATCCGAACAGAAAAAAAAAATTATAATTTTTGAGCAATTCCTAATTAAATCCTAAGTAAATAAATACTAAGGGATATGAATAAATGTAAGTACAATTATTGGACTAATTTAATTCGTTATCTGAAAGAGTAGTTCTAATTTGAAACTATATATGTAAAAATAATTACAGATATATTAATTAATGGATTTTCAATCCAAATTAAGACGTGATTCTTAACCAACTAATCAATAGTTGGGATTTGTAGTTATTGACCAAACAAAACGAAAGAAACCCGATTCCTTTAGATTAGATCAAAACTTAACCTTAGTATTATTTATTAGTAAAGTAATAGTATTAGTAAAGTAATTATAAATTATTCTTTAATCGAGAGATTTACTTATTTTTTTTGAGGCGAATAAAAAATTGTTCGAATTGTATAATCATCAATTACTGACATTGGTAAACGACCCAAAGCAATTTGATTATAATTCAATTCGTGACGATCATAAGTAGAAAGTTCATATTCTTCAGTCATTGATAAACAATTTGTTGGACAATACTCAACACAATTACCACAAAATATACAGACTCCGAAATCAATACTGTAATTAAGCAACCGTTTCTTGCGAATATCAGTTTCCAATTTCCAATCAACAACAGGTAGATCTATAGGACATACACGAACACATACTTCACAAGCAATACATTTATCAAATTCAAAATGGATTCGACCGCGGAAACGCTCCGCGGTGATTAATTTTTCATAAGGATATTGAATAGTTACGGGTAAACGCTTTGCGTGAGATAAAGTAATCATGAAACTTTGACCAATGTACCTTGCAGCTCGTACTGTTTGTTGACCATAATTCATGAACCCAGTTACCATAGAGAACATATCGTTAATATATATTATGAATAATTTTATGTTTGTTTATTTCTCTTGTTTGAGACAAGTTGTAAATTTCCCTTACAGCGAAAAGAGTTGGGAAGAAGTTGTTAATAATAGATTACCGAGAGAAATAGGTAAAAGAAATTTCCATCCAAGATTCAATAGTTGGTCCATTCTTAGCCTCGGTAAAGTCCATCTTGTTGTGATAGGAATGAACAAGAACAAATAAGTTTTAGCTAATGTAATAAAGATACCAATTGTCGCTCCAAAAACTCCACATGTTTTATTTATTTCAAAAAGCTCAGAAACATATATGTCCGGAATAGAGATATTCCAACCTCCCAAGTAAAGAACTGTTACAAATAATGAAGAAACTAATAGGTTTAGATAGGAAGCAACATAAAATAAACCAAATTTTATACCCGAGTATTCGGTTTGATAACCTGCTACTAATTCTTCTTCTGCTTCTGGTAAATCAAAAGGTAATCTCTCGCATTCTGCTAGGGAAGAAATGATAAAAATGATAAACCCTATAGGCTGACGCCACAAATTCCATCCCCAAAAACCGTATTTTGATTGCGCCTCAACTATATCAATTGTACTTGAACTGTTAGATAATTATAGTCGGTGATACCATTACTGTTACCATCGCTATTACAGAACCGTACATGAGATTTTCACCTCATACGGCTCCTTGAAGGCCAGAAATAAATCTAAGGATCGCGTCAGTATTATTTTATCTTGATACGTTTGTAGGATGGATAAAGTCAAAATCTATTGGACGGTCCTAAATTAGACCAATTGAATTCTGTCTGTTATAATTATTTAATATTTAATAATAAATAAAAAAAGTACTTCTGAATTGATCTCACCCTTTCTTTAATCTTTAATAATTTCAATAAGAATTTTAATTCTTCTTTGTTGAGTAATAACTTAATTGTTCAATAAAATACTTCTTGTAGAAATATCAATAACCCGTTGATTTCACGTACGAAAAAAATTCTATAATTAATTCATGAATTATGACACAAATTCTATACCTATTAATATGTATCTGGGAAAGAAAAAAATAAAAAAGATATCTTTTTTATTTTTTTATTGGAATTGGATTTCTTTCTCTTTTTTTCGTTCCTATTCTTCTTTCTATTTCTGAGAAAAAGGGGGCTTACAAAATAAAGTAAAGGATTATTTCGTTCCCAATAGTTATTTATTTAATCGGTGGATAGGAGCATACTCTGGATTGGAATCGTGTCGTGGGGAGTATTGCCTGATCATTTCTACCAATTTAAAGCCCCAATGAGTATTCTATATTATGTAAAAATGTCCTTTTGGAGAATTTACATAATCTCCATTACTAATCCTTTACATATCTTGGTGTTTCTAACCATCCACTCGTTTTTGCTCAACCCCCCGCTGTGGTAATACATACAAATGATAGTGAAAACTCAATACGGTTGATCTTTTGAGCCCGCTTCAAGTCAGGATGACTAATCAACCAATCTTGGGGGAAACGGTCGCTTCTGTTTATGTTTATTTCCGCTTAACTCTCTAACTCTTATACATAGAAAATGAGACTCAATCTTTTTACTGCGAATTTATATATAAGCTGTTTTCTTTCACTCATATAACTATTTGATTTAGTTCATCAACCCGAATAATGAATAAAAAAAATGAAGATAGCTACTTAATTCATTCCAACCCTTTCTTTGAAAGGAAGGAATAAAGAAAAGTTTATGTCTATGTATCAACGAATCGCACGTAGAGATATTGATAACACACATAAAGTTAATGGTATTTCATAACTAATCGATTGAGCAGCAGCTCGTAGACCACCTAAAAAGGAATATTTATTATTTGACCCGTATCCTGACATAAGAAGTCCAATTGGAGCAATACTGGAAATGGCAATCCATAAAAAAACGCCGATATTGAGATCCGCTAAAACAAGGTGATAGCCAAAAGGAACTACTGAATAGCTTACTAAAATTGATATGACTGCTATGGATGGCCCGATACTGAATAAACGGGTATCCCCCCTAGATGGAAGAAGATTTTCTTTGAAAACTAGTTTTGCCCCATCTGCTAGAGCTTGAAGAATTCCCAAAGGGCCGGCGTATTCAGGTCCAATACGTTGTTGTATCCCTGCGGATATTTCTCTTTCTAACCATACAATTACCAGTACGCCTATTGTGATTCCCAATACAAGAGTCAAAATAGGAATAAGCACCCATATAATTCCATAAACCTCTTTTAAAAACTCTAATCTAGAAAAAGAATCAATCTCTTGTACTTCTGGTATATCAATTATCATTTCAACGATCAACTTCTCCCATAATGATATCTATACTACCTAGTATCGTCATAATATCAGCCAATTTCATTCTTTTAACTAACTGAGGAAGAATTTGCAAATTGATAAAACCCGGGGGGCGAATTTTCCATCTCCAAGGAAAACCGCTCTGATCCCCTATCAGAAAAATTCCCAGTTCTCCCTTTGGGGCTTCGACTCTCACATAAAGTTCTTGTTTCGGCAATTCAAATGTAGGAGAAGGCTTTTTACTAATAAATCTATATTCAAAATCATTCCATTCCGGATTCCTTTCTCTATCAAAGTATCGTATTTCTAAATTCTCATAGGGTCCCCCTGGAATTCCTTCCAGAGCCTGTTGAATAATTTTTATAGATTCTATCATTTCACCAATTCGGACTAGATAACGAGCCAATGAATCTCCTTCTTTTTGCCACTGTACCTCCCAATCAAATTCATCGTAACACTCATAATGATCAACTTTACGAAGATCCCATTGTATTCCGGAAGCTCGCAGCATTGGTCCCGATAAACCCCAATTTATTACTTCCTCTCTACCAATAATGCCTACTCCCTCGACTCGTTCTAAAAAAATAGGATTTCGTGTAATAAGTTTTTGATATTCAGCAACTCTTGTTAAAAAATAATCGCAGAAATCCAAACATTTATCTATCCAACCATGAGGTAGATCGGCCGCTACTCCTCCGATACGAAAATAATTATGCATCATTCTCATACCGGTGGCAGCTTCGAATAGATCATATACTAATTCTCTTTCTCTGAAAATATAGAAAAAGGGAGTTTGTGCACCAATATCCGCCATAAAAGGACCAAGCCATAACAGATGAGAAGCTATACGACTCAACTCCAACATAATTATTCTGATATAGCTAGCTCTTTTAGGTACTTGAATATTTCCCAACTGTTCCGGTCCATTTACAGTTATTGCTTCTGTGAACATAGTAGCTAAATAATCCCAACGTGTTACATAAGGCAAATATTGTATAATTGTTCGGTTTTCCGCAATTTTTTCCATCCCTCGGTGTAAATAACCCAATATTGGTTCACAATCAATAACATCTTCACCATCTAGAGTAATGATGAGTCTAAGAACACCATGCATTGATGGGTGGTGGGGGCCCATATTGACTATCATGAGGTCTTTTCTTGTAGCTGGTATATTCATCGGTTTTTCCTCGATTCATTCTTTCATGAATTGCTGAAAACGAAAAAAAAGTTCATTAAAATTCAAGATCTAATAAATCAAATAATTAAAAATGCCTTTTCAAATTAACGGGTTTTTGACTCCCGAATATCCAACCGATTAATTAATTCTTTATAACATATTCTATTTTTCTTTGACAAATAAGACAGCAGTCGTTGACGTTTTCCCAGAATTTTACGTAAACCTCTCTGAGATAAATAGTCTTTTTTGTGTAATTCTAAATGTGAAGTAAGTCTTCGTATCCTATTGGTGAAACTAACTATTTGAAATTCAGCAGATCCTCTGTTTTCGTCTTTTTCTTCTTGTGAAATAACTGAGATGAATGAATTTTTTACCATAAAATGAAATCTTCTCGCCCTCTCTTTTTATTTTAATAAATTTTTATTGATAGATATCTTTATTGATCAGTAATAATAATGCCTCTCATTTTGTATATACAAAAATCTTAATTTTGTTATTAATTTATAATTTTTTTTAATAAAATTTAATTTGTAAATTTTATTTGGATTTGAAAGGGTATACATAAAGGATGAAGGATGGTTGTTTTCTCCACTCACAAAAGATAAAAATTTAGACCTAAAATAATAATATTTTGTTTATTCATTTCTAGATCAAATTGATATGTCATTGAATTAGTATCGTGTATCAGTGGAATGTAAGACAATGCATGTGTGCATCTCTTTGTCGTCATAGACCAGATATGGTATGGGAAATATATCAAAAATGTACTATTAATGCATTTTCAATCGCGGATACATATGTACCCTTACCATACTGAAACGACTGCCATTATTGGTATTAAACCAATAACGATTCATACAAGCCAAATCTTCTAATCGATAATTGGGCCAAAGAAATAACTTAAATTTAATAAGTTTTTTTTTATATTTTTTGCTTTTATCCAAAACTTGACTGTTTACCTTATTCCCATTACAAAATGCTGCATTTCTATGTCTATTCTCAGAATTGAAACAAATAAGAATTCTCAATTCTCTACGACGTCTAGGTGATAAAATATTTTCAGGAACAAACAAATCATAATGATTTTTATCTATATTTCCAGTCATCTTTTGATGTTTTGTAATGGCTTCATTAGAATTCTTATCAGCATGTTTTTTTTCTCGGTATCTTTGATTAATTTGGTGTTTACTTTTATGAACTAATGAAATACCGATGGTTTGATACATAATAAATTTTCCATCATTTTTTATAGATAGACGAATTGGTTCAATAATCAAAATTCCCCTTTTAATCAATTCTGTAAGAGTTAAATCTTTCTTAATCATCAGAATATCCAGACTCATTTCGCCCCTTTGAATAGAGGATATAGTAATTTCTCTTGGATTTATCAGTCTAAGCAGGAGACAATATACTTTGATGTTATTGATTATTTTTTTATTTAAAGAATCATCCCATCTCAATTGAAAATGCAAATAACTTTTTAGGAAGAAATCAAACTCCGCTTTTGTATTGATCTTGTATTGCTTTTTATTTCTATGTTTTTTCATGTACGATCCCGTATAATCTTCTTCAACATCTTTTTCTTGGTTTGAAAGAGCTGATTTAAAATCCGCTTGGCCCGCGTATTCTTTTTCCCCTTGATTTCGGTTTTCTAATTCAAAAGATTTTTTTGAATTCTCCGATATTGATATAAAAGGATCTCTTTTTTTATTTCCAGTGATGCTTTTGTTTTTACTAACATTTTCATTTATATTAGAATTTAAAACTAGTAATTTAATTGGTATAACCCACGGTTTAATTTTATACGTATTATAAAGTATCCCCAATTCTGGGAAGAACCAAAATTCCATATTTGATATAGGACAACTTAGTATTTCTTCATTCATCCCCATCCAATCAAAAAACCCTTTTTGATTGGATAGGTTGATTTCTTGATCTTGCTGAATCGTGAGATAAAAAGGACCCCTCTTATTGATTTTATCAATTATTTGATACTTATTAACCCTAGTCTTAGTATATTTATTACTGTTAGTGTCAGTATCAATAGCGATCCAGGCGTCAATATCGACCTTATTTTTAAGACAAAAATGGAAAATTCTCCAATCAAAATATTTTCTATCCGGATTTATCTCCATATCTCTAATATCATCTTCTACTAGATAATTATTGATAGGGATAATAGGAATACCTTCCGGCATATTAAATGATTTTTGTGTATGTGTGTTGTAATTATAAAAAATATCTTGGTTATTTTTTACTTGTAATGGTGATCCATAAATATAAGAGTCCTTCTTATCTTCATAATTAATAAATTTATATGCTAAAAGATCATATCTATATCGTTTTTTTAAATTATCTTTTTGATTCAGTAATGAATCTGTTTCAAAAATTTTTTCGTAGTTAATTAATTGATCCTTTTCATATAAATCACATAAATCTTTATTTTGAGCCATACAGTGTTGATTTAATATATTTCGCCATTTTTGTGGTACTAATCTAGACCATTTAATGTGAGATACATCACATTGATACTGACTCCTTAACCAATTTGTCCATTGATTCATTCCATAATTGCGAAGATTCTTATGTCTTAATTCGGAATGAAATAGTTCTTGTGTTACAACAAAAAAATCCTTTATTTCATTCTTAAGAAAAAGAGACATTCCGTTATATTGAAATACAGATTTTAACTTATATAAGTTAATAAGTTGAGTTTGTGATAATTTGTAAAATACATATGTTTGTGAAAAGTAAGATAAGTCACAAAAAGTCTTTGAATTCTTGTTACTAATATTAGTAAGTGACTTTTTTATAGTCGAAATAAAGGGAATTACACTTTGATTTGTTTTATCAATTATTTCGTGATTTACTTCATTATCGTTAATGTATTTATTAATAATTTTTTTTGTTGATTCAAGAAAAAGTTTTGTATTGATGCTAGGAATATTAATGATACATAGAAAGATATCTATGTATATCCTTTCAATTAAATATTTTATAAAATAATGTGACTTAAGGATTAATCTAACATTTTGTCTTTTTAATATCTGCCAAATATTTTTTTGTGATTCTGATCTTTTATCATCATAACTTATTTTGTTAGAACTAAAATTTATATCTGGAGTTATAAATCCTTTTTTATTTTCTTTTGTAATTTTTTCTATTTGATTTATGATTGTATTTGTTCTATCAGTTAGATCTTGCATTTTTTTTTCTGTTAATGAATAATTTGTCCAACCCTGAGATATAATTTGAATCGACGATTCAGGAATCATCCGATTACCAATTATCGAATCTTTTTTAGTTTCACTCAATTCATATACTTCTATTTCTCTCAATCCAAATCCAAATAATGTAATTGGGTTTATTTTTGAGAGTTCTTTTATTATTTCTTTTATAAACAGAATACTTTTAATGATCCATTTTTTTGTTTCTTTTGAGACATTTAGAAACAATTTTGTTTGTTCTTTTAAAATTCTTAGAATTATAAAACATTTCTTTTTCAATTTTTTTTTTAGTTCTTTAAAAACGGGTTCAAAAAATGAAAGTTGTTTTCTGGGAGAACCAAAAGGTAGTTCAGTTTCCATTCCAAAAATTGTTAAAAAGCAAAAATCATTTTTTTGATCCTTATTTTTCATTGGATCATTATAAGGGGCTTGTAGTTTAGATCTGTGCCACGGTTTAAGACGAAAAGGAAATAGGATCTTGATCTGAATACCGTCTGTTAACCAGTTTTTTGGAAATTCTTTTTCTGATAATTGAACGCCATTATAGGTACATTTAACATGCATTTCTCTATTCCAATCCCTTAAATCCTTAGACCATTCAGGAAATTGAAATAATAGTATACGGACTATATTTTTAGCTATTATCAATGAAGGTAATATAATATATTTTCTAAGAATTGATTGGGTTACTAACAAAAAACCTCTTATTACTTGAGCAAGTAAAATACTATCCCAGGCTTCTGCTATTTCTATACGCGCTTTCTCCTTTCTTTTGTCTTCTTCTTTTTTGTCCTCTTCTTTTTTTTTCTCTGTATAATCCGAAAATTCTGTGTTTTTCCGCATCCAATTTCTAAAAATTATTTTCATACGCGCCAAAATATCAAAAAAAAAAAAAAAAGATTTGTCTATTCGGTCCAAAAAAAGGGGGGAATGCACATTTGCTTGAAAAAGTTTCCAAGTAACTGTTTTACGCCTTTGAGCGCGCATAGAGCCTTTGATTATGTCTCGACGAAAGTCCGATTGTTGTGAATAACGTATTAAAGCAATTTCGTCTGTTTGATCAGTATTATTAGTTTCTTGGGTATTCGTATAAGCATCAGTATTCTGGTGGTTATCAGTAAAAATCACTACGCGTTTGGCTTTTCTTGAACGAATCTCATGATCCTCTACCACACTTTCCTCGGTTTCTCCCTCTTGTTGTTCTAAATCGTTGATTAATTTGTATGACCACCGAGGAACTTTTTTATTAATTTCTTTTATTCCAATAGATTTTTTTTTTATTGTTTTATCGTTCGGAACAGTTCTAACTGCATTGAATAAAAAATTAAAAATTTTTAATTGATCCTCTGAATGAATTCTTACTTGTTCGTGTTCTGGAACTAAAAAAAGTCTTTTAAAATTTAAACTTGATGTTGATTTTACAGCCAATTCATTGATTAAATTCAATAAATAACCAATTTCTGTTACTAATGATTTTCTATCATTTATATCAAATGGATTTGTTTTTTGTTCAAATTCTAAGTAATTAATAATAAGAAGGATACCATGAATTTTATTTATACAAACCCTTTCTCTGTAATTTTTTATAGAAGCTTCATTTATGATTGAAGGTGTAAACAATTTTTTGATCCGTCCCCGGTAGGGTCCATTCAAGAAAGGATCATATATTTTTGTTAAGTATTCTTTTTTAGTCTTATCATTACACAATCTAGTTCTTTTTTCGAGTACATTCATAACAAAAAATTCTTTATTTAGAGTTTTGTCGAGAGCTTTTACTCTATTTAAAAATTTATTGTTTAACTTTTTCTTTTTATGTTCATTTCTATAACTCCACTGATTATAAAATTCATTAGAAGGGGATTTTTCTTTTCTGAACAGAGACATTTTCCTTCGTATCATTTCAAAAAAAGTTGCCAAACTGGGGGGGTACGTAAAAGATATCCTTTCTTTTCCATCACTTTGACATGTATAAAAAAAATATTGTGACATTTCATTTCTTACATAATTTTCAAATCGATTGTTTTTTATATACCGCAACGGACGATTCCACCGTTTATAGTCGAAAAGAATAGTCACAATAGGTTTTTCAAACCAGAAGAGATCCCTTTTTTTTAATATTTCTAACTTTGAATTTTCTTGTTCTTGATTCCCATCCAGATAATAAGTTTCATAAACGGGTCTATTTTTATAGCGTGTCTCTTTAAAGTGGAATTGATCCTTTGTTTTTTCCTTTCCATTCACTCGTATCTCTTTCGTT